GGTTCCGTTCCGATGTGCGATAAAACAAAAAAATGTTCTATGGAACTAGTCCCACCCATTTTATTTGATTTCATTCAACGATTGATCAAAATTATATGTAATTAATTGGATGCAATTGGATCTCAAATATTGATATTGTATTGATATGTAAGGATTCAGACTAATGAATTTGTCCGTTTGTATTCATGCTTGTATTAATGCGGGAGAATGATAAAGAAAAGGACCCCAATCCAAGAATTTTCAAACGAGATTCATAAAAAAATGGATTAGGGGTGGGGTCGGGTATATATAATTTAATGGTTATAAGCCAAATCTTCTGTATGTTTCAAAGAATGATTCTATTCTAGAATCGGGGTGAATATAAGATGTTCATTTTTGGTTTACGTTATGGAAGAAAGCCATGTATATGTGATATTAGATATTTACCAGTTCTATATGAATATATCTTATCGACTTTCTTTCCTACCCCACCGTGAATTTAGATAGGAATTACAATAGAAGTCCTTCCGCTTCGTCTGGGCCGAATGAATAAACAGATGAAATCAAGCATATAGAAGAGAAAGAGTGCAGAATTGAAAGAACGGTTCATAACAAAAAAATGAAATGGAAGAAAGAACTAGGTCCTTATGGATTGATTATGTGGATTGATTATGGATTGATAAAGACTCCATGGATAGGAACTAAAAACGCGAGATCGAAGCAGTTCTGCTCATTCAATAATCTCATTATTTTAGTAGTTCATAGTTATTTCGACTGGATGGATCTTAGGAATAATATAATAAGTCATAATTAATTAGTTGCTTGTATCATTAACCATTTCTTTATTTTTATGCGAGGAGCTTACCATGAATCCACTGATTTCTGCTGCTTCCGTTATTGCTGCTGGATTGGCTGTAGGGCTGGCTTCTATTGGACCTGGAGTTGGTCAAGGTACTGCTGCGGGTCAAGCCGTAGAAGGTATCGCGAGACAACCAGAGGCAGAGGGTAAAATACGAGGTACTTTATTGCTTAGTCTGGCTTTTATGGAAGCTTTAACAATTTATGGACTGGTCGTGGCATTAGCGCTTTTATTTGCAAATCCCTTTGTTTAATCCTAGAAATCTGAAAGTCTTTGTTTTGTCTTTCTTATTTTATTACCTTGGATTTGCCACTTGATTTTTCTAATTATATCAATATTTCATTCCTACATTAACATATTCGTTGAGATAATACCCCGTGGGAAGGACTAATTTGAGGATCAGGAATTAGCGGATCCACTCGCTTTCTTCCTTCCCGTTCTTAGTCCAACGGAACCTTTTTTTCAATAAGCGTTGCAACAAATGAGGTATTTCACAATTGATACGAGACCTGGGACCTAATTCTACTAAGTATTTTCTTTTTATTTTTTTGGAACTTCAATTTAATATATTGATTAATATATTGAAGAGATATTGAGAAAAAAGTAAATTAATAAAAAATAAATCAAATTCAAATAAAAAAGGGAAAAGTAATACAAAAAGAACTCCGTTCAATTTTAGTCCTATCTATAAGAGGAGATCATATGAAAAATGTAACCGATTCTTTCGTTTCCTTGGGTCACTGGCCATCCGCCGGGAGTTTCGGATTTAATACCGATATTTTAGCAACAAATCCAATAAATCTAAGTGTAGTCCTTGGTGTATTGATTTTTTTTGGAAAGGGAGTGTGTGCGAGTTGTTTATTTCAAGAATAAGCTGGATCTAACCAGCTGCGCTTTATTCTTTATAACTAGGAAAGGAAGGTGCACGATCTCGCGAATTACTTCTGAATAAATTCAGAAATCATATGTACGAACCATAGCATTTCGTGATTCATTGGTAAATAAACTTTGATTCTCTATCAACCAATAATATGGGACCCTAAACATGGTTAAAACTAAATTATTTGAAGTCCGGGCGCAACATTGGTGTTCTTTCTACCACTATGTTAGTATGGAGATGGTTTCAAAATGAATAGTTGCATTTTATCCGATATAGAACACTCATATCGATAAAAAGATTTGAACCTTTTACTGGAAAAATGGAAATCCCATCCTTTTTTTATCCAATGCGGAATCGACGACCTATGTATAAAGTAAGCGGAATTTTTTGGATTTGAAGAAAAAGAAAGAACATTCAAATAGAAATAAAAAAAAAAGAAACAACTTTGCCGATAATTACAGATTTTTTGTCTGGTCGGAAGAGTCCTCCTAATATTCTGGTCTTGGATCAACGATCAGTTTCAATATTTTGGAATCCGAACATAGAAGAGAGGATAAGCTCATTACCTAAATAAAAAAGAGATAAGATATGGGAATTTCCCATAAGTAAGTGAGCGTGAGAGCCAAATGAATCGAAAGATTCATGTTTGGTTCGGGAAGAGATCATGGAATTTAAAAAATTAATGGGAAGATAATCTACTTTCATTAAGTGATTTATTAGATAATCGAAAACAGAGAATCTTGAGTACTATTCGAAATTCAGAAGAGCTACGCGAAGGGGCC